AGCAGAAACCCTTTTAAAAGAAGCTATTCAAGAACAGATGGAACGTTTTCTACTTCAGGAACAAGCATAAAGAAATTGATCCCTCTTAACTTAATTACTTAAGTTATTTAATATTGAATAATTGAATATTCAATTCAATAAATAATAAATGAAATTCTATATATATTCTAATTATAGAATTAGAATAGAGAATTCTATAGAATAAAAAAAAAGACCTTTCTTCCCATAGATATCTAAAAAAATATATGGAAATAAATTGCGTCCAATAGGATTTGAACCTATACTAAAGGTTTAGAAGACCTCTGTCCTATCCATTAGACAATGGACGCTTTTCATTCCGATTTTTTTCGGATTTTTTTACTTTCCTATTTCTTGTTCCGAAAAAAGAATCGGATTGTATGTGAGATGAGAAAATTTTTGGAATTGAGTATTCAACTCAATAATGTATTAATTATTATACAATAGAGCGGGTAGCGGGAATCGAACCCGCATCGTTAGCTTGGAAGGCTAGGGGTTATAGTCGACGTTTATTTATCATTTTTAACGTCTCTAATTCAAAACCGAACACGAAACTTTGGTTTCATTCGGCTCCTTTATGGAAAATGGAGGAATTCCCAGATCAAAATCTAAGATGGGAACGAAATTACAAAATACAATTTCACCCATAACATCTATGTCAGCTTTTTGTATGAATGCATTCAATTCAAAACAACTTGCTTTCTAGATGATCCTTCTAGAAGAGGGGATTCTAACAATCTTTCTAGTTACTTCGTTCTCTATTTCTATTTGATAGAATCCTAAGGAAAAGTATTTTGTTTCCACCGAGCTAAAACAAACAAAAAGAAATATGTTGATTGAAGCCTTTAGTAAACTAAAGTCATCATTTAATAGCTATTTTGCTTCTCTGTATAAAAAAAATGGAAGATTTAGTTACGATTAGAAACCTATTTGTCTATCTTCATCCATGGATCTCTTACTTATACTCATTCAATTGGAAGTATTGATCCAATTCAAAAAAAAAAATTCATGTTTCGTAATTTCATAATCCAAATTTTCAATTTTGAATTGACTTTTGGATACAAATCACGAGAATGTATAATTTTCCTCAAATTTGTCATTGAGAGGTAAAGGATTAATTCCTTTTAATTTTAAGAATTAAGAAATAAAGTTTTTGATCGGAATAGTAATCAAACCGAGATACCCCTTAACTATTAAGGGGTTAATAGAACGAATCACACTTTTACCACTAAACTATACCCGCTACAGTTCGATTATTGTATCGAAATGGAACTTTTGTCGAACACTGAAATTAGATGGAATCAAGATAGGATCATAAAAGAATCATGAAATTGAAAGTATTGGCGTTTTTTGTAGGAGGACTTAATGAGATTATGAAAAGATAGTTGAATAACTAAAATAAAAAATGAAAATAAAAAAAGTTCTATTTTTCCTGAAGGAGTTTTGATATATACGGTTCAAAAAAACTGCTAAAGTTATAACTATAACAGAAAAAAAAAAATAGTGCAGTGCAAGAGACCATAGTTTCATTTTTTTTTTATCATTATCAAATCATATATAATCCATTGAAACAAAAAAGGGCCTGGCGAGGTACTGATCAGGCCAGGCCGTGGGAATAAAAAAAGGCCCTTTCGGGCGAAGAGGTATTTCTTTTTTTTTTTCTATTTCTATATTTAATTTTTTTATATTACTTTACTATAGATATTATATTTATATATAATTTATTATATTATATTGAATTGGAATTTTTCTTACTTTATCTTTATCTAACTGATTGGAATTTCAGATCAAACTTGTACTTAGTTGTATTACACAATACAACTTGTATATTTTGTATATATATATTATTGTTATATAGAATTCTATAATTCTATTTTTCTTGTTTCTTTTTTTTTATTGTTATAGATAATTTGCTTTCTAATTCTTTAATTTATTATATAATTTTTTATTATAGTCTAATTAATTCAAGTTTATTACATATTTTTTCTATTATTTAATATTTGAATATTAGTATTTTATTTTCAACGGGGAGAGATGGCTGAGTGGACGAAAGCGTCGGATTGCTAATCCGTTGTACGAGTCATTCGTACCGAGGGTTCGAATCCCTCTCTTTCCGTTTCCGTTGATGACTTAATATTTGAATATTGGATTTATCTTTCTAATTTTTTTTTCTTTTTTTCTAATGAAAAATTAGAATTATAGATGAAAAATCAAGCAAAGAACCCTTTTTTTATTCTTCGCGTCCAGGATTACGTCCTGGATCATTAGATAGGAATCCGAAAATGAAAAGAGAAACAAAGAATATCACTACTGTGTAAACAAAGAGTTTGAGAGTAAGCATTACACAATCTCCAAGATCATTTTTTTTTTTTTGAAAAAAGAGAATAGATTCTCTATTTTTATACCACATATTCTATTTTGATTTGACACCGAAAACCGAAGTCGTTTTTAGAAATCGAAAAGAATTTTTTGTAATTGTAATAATAAAAAAATTAAGTTATTATTATCTTATCCATTATTATCTTACTTATCAATAATTTTTTTATACCTACTTGTTTATATTGTGGAGGATCACAATAAGGTTTTTCATTCACGGAAAAGAAAAATAGTTAGAATGGGAAAACGAGGTGATCCGGATTGTGGCTATCCACGAATTTGAATGTTTGAATCAAGGATTTATACTGTACGACTTGTCTGATCTTAAAAAATATTAGTATTAGAATCGTTTTTCTCGAAAAAATCATTCATTTTTGTAGGACAAGATGAAAGATCTCATCGAAAACTTACAGCAGCTTGCCAAACAAAGGCTAGGAGAAAAAAGAGTAGAGGTATGACTGGCATAAAATCTACGATTGGACTCAAAAAAGCGTAGGCCTCAGGTAATTTGGCGAAGAAAAAACTACTCGAATAAAGGGCAGAATTAAGACAGATCAAACTAAATATATTAAGCATAACAGACATTTTGTTTTTAAGATAATTGCATTTTTGATTGAGTTATTGATAGAAGGAAAAAATGAAGAAAATAAAAAAAGGTAAACAAAATTTTTTTAACTTACTCACTCAATCAAAAAACCTTCCATTCTCAAAGGCGAATAGAAGAAATTGTATTTTCATACAATATTTTAATGGAATTTTATGTAATGATCAATAAATTCAGTTTAATTCTATATCTACACATGTCAAAATACTAACAACAGAATCTAATTGATTCTTTATATATTTTGGCTGGAATTGACGAACAATCAATAACAATATTATTTTGATTAGTGTAGAAAAGAAATCGAAGTGGGGCGTGGCCAAGTGGTAAGGCATCGGGTTTTGGTCCCGCTATTCGGAGGTTCGAATCCTTCCGTCCCAGAGCACCAGAGCATATGTAATTATAGTAATGCTTTTTCCCTTTATCAAAGTGTAATATTAGATAGAATTTGATTCTTTCTTCTAATGATTCTAATTTTTTTTTCACACATTTCACAAAAAAAGATGATAAGTGTTCAAATGATACGCAAATACAACTGACTCTGTTGGGAATTTAGGCAAGTATGGGATTCTAAATTACACGAATTTGAATTCCAAAAAAAGTTGCGCCTTTATCATATATCCATCCCCTCTATATTCATATAGATATATAATATAGAAGGAAGTTAGTTATTTTTTCAGTCATCCTGGGAAAATAAATTGGATTTTTCCAATATATTATTTCATTTCGATCTATTTTTATTTTATTGATTATTAATTTATTAAATTAATGGTTGAGTTCGAAAAGAAACATGAATTTATTTCTCTTAAGGATGATCAAATGTGGTCTTTATTGTAATTGTTTATTGTAATTGTTTGTCAAAATTTCTATTTTTTTCATTTTCAATTAAATAATAAAAAATAAAATAGAAATTAAAGTTCTAATACATAAAAATAATATAAATAAATAAATCAAATTAACATAACTAATAATAACTTAAGATCTTATTAAGATAGATTCTATATCTATGTACCGACTGTCCTGACTGAACCAATGACTATTCATGATTCCATAATTGAATCGCATAGCGGTTCCAAATTCGAGGAATGTTATGGTAAAACTTCGTTTGAAACGATGTGGTAGAAAGCAACGTGCGACTTGAAGAACATGATCCGTTGTGGATTCTTATATCCATCATTCTCTAATAAAGGATGCTCTTGACTCGACATCCTTTGTTCTGTTCCACTCGAACTCGCATTTTTTGTTGGGATGGAATGGAAATAGTACATGATGGAGCTCGAGTAGAAACTATTGATTCATTTCTTAAGGGGAAGGGTCTATGGTTAGTGTCAATCAATAAGTTGGAACAACTTCGTAAATATATCTTTGATAGAGAAATCGAAAGGATCCAAATCAAGCAAGTTTCAAATTCCAAAGGAAATCTTGTTGGACTTGATAAAACCTTTTCGATAAAAATTATATATATAGATCATGCGGCAATTCGCTGTTCCGTTCGTATGATTCTATTCTTTGATAGAAAGAAATAACAAAAAAGGTATGTTGCTGCCATTTTTGAAAGGATTCAAAATCAACGAAGTAATGTCTAAACCCAATGATTCAAACCAAAGATAAAGGATTCCGGAACAAGGAAACACCCTTTCAATTTTAATTGTCGCAACAATTGGATTTGGATCAGAATGCAGAATTCAAATCGATTCTAAATGAGACAAAAAAAGGGTATTCGAGACTGCTCAATAAATGAAAAAATGAAATGCCAAAGGATTTTCTTTTGAGCTATTTGAGAGTTTTTCAACTTGAGTTATGAGTATACGAATGATTTTTTTTTAGGAAAGAAAACGAAGAAAAAGGACTTAATTCTTAGTCTAATTCATTTGATGATTTTATGAACTTATTTGATTTGCCATAATTTCTATATACATAATTTCGAATCATTTTTCTCGAGCCGTACGAGGATAAAACTTCCTATACGTTTCCGGGGGGGGGTATTGTTGATCTAATCTATCCC